TGTGTGACTCGTTGGTTTTTTGAGGGTTAGTATAAAAACCAGCCCCATAGTATAAACAAATAACTATAGAAGTAATAACCAACTCATCACTTCGTATTATCTGGATCCAAAGAACCAGTCAAGATATGATATATTGTTCATATTGTTGTAGCAACTGAAATCTTTTTTATTATTATTATTTATTAAAATATTAAAAAATCTGCTTCTAAATTGTTAATAATAAAAAAAAGAAAGGGTATGGATAAATGGAAGGATGAGAGGAAGAAAGAAAATATTGATGATATATAATTCCAATATGTAAGGTCTATGAGTCATCTCATAAAAAATCTGTGTAATAAAGCATCAATACGGATTCATCATTAAATGGATCTGCTCATCGAACAAAAAATAAAGAGCTTCGAGCCAATAAAGACTAAGAATATTGACTCAAGAACTAATAGCTCCATTGTAGAATTCAGACCTAACCATTAAATAAGAAGCGATGGGAACGACGGAACCTGTGAATTCAAAAGATTCTATGAAAATGAATTTGAATGATTCATTGATCGGGATGGCGGAACCGACCAGAGACCAATTCATCTATTCGGAAAAGTTATGAACGAATGATAGAACTGAAATAGAAATGGAAAGAGTAAATATTCGCCCGCGAAAACTTTGTTTTCTTGGATTGCTAAATTTGGGTCAATCCAATACGATAAAGAGTAAAACAAAAAAAAGATTCCTTTTAACATTCTAATATCGATAAATAGAAGAAAAAATAGTTTAGTTATAGTTATTAATATATTAATTAATAGTTATTTTAATAGTTATTAATATATATATTGAATTTCATTATATATTATTATATATATCTATACAAACAAAATAGACAAATCAAGATATACAAATTAATAAGATTTGATCTAGATTAAATGAAATCCATGATTCAGTTATTAAAATTAAATATAAATACATCTATGCATAATATTATATCTGAATAGAATTCAAATTGAACTCAAAATCTTTAATTTGAATTTATTTTATTCGCGAGGAGCTGGATGAGAAGAAACTCTCACGTCCGGTTCTGTAGTAGAGATGGAATTCAAAACAAACCATCAACTATAACCCCAAAAGAACCAGATTCCGTAAACAACATAGAGGAAGAATGAAGGGAATATCTTATCGAGGTAATACTATTTGTTTTGGTAAATACGCTCTTCAGGCACTTGAACCCGCTTGGATCACATCTAGACAAATAGAAGCAGGTCGACGAGCAATGACACGAAATGCACGTCGCGGTGGAAAAATATGGGTTCGTATATTTCCAGATAAACCGGTTACAGTAAGACCCGCAGAAACACGTATGGGTTCAGGTAAAGGCTCTCCCGAATATTGGGTAGCGGTTGTTAAACCAGGTCGAATCCTTTATGAAATGGGTGGAGTAACAGAAACTATAGCCAGAAGGGCTATTTCAATAGCAGCGTCCAAAATGCCTATACGAGCTCAATTTATCATTTTGGGATAAAAAAGAAATAGGCCTTACTTAAAAACTTAAAAATAGTGGGTGCAGATTTCTTTTTTTGGACAAATAATATTTCTTTTTTTCTTCGACCTTTGTATTGTAAAAAACAGATAAAAAAATGATATGATTCAACCTCAAACCCATTTGAATGTAGCAGATAACAGCGGGGCTCGAGAATTGATGTGTATTCGAATCATAGGAGCTAGCAATCGTCGATATGCTCATATTGGTGACGTTATTGTTGCTGTGATCAAAGACGCAGTTCCAAACATGCCTCTAGAAAGATCAGAAGTGGTCAGAGCTGTAATTGTCCGTACTTGTAAAGAACTTAAACGTGACAACGGTATGATAATACGATATGATGACAATGCTGCAGTTGTGATTGATCAAGAAGGAAATCCAAAAGGAACTCGAGTTTTTGGTGCGATTGCCCGAGAATTGAGACAGTTCAATTTTACTAAAATAGTTTCATTAGCTCCCGAGGTATTATAAAATAAGACCACGATATGGTTATAGTAGGTTATTTAAAAGAAATAGATTAAGATTCATTTAGTAGATTTTCTCTCACGTATATACCTTTCAAAATTAATATTTATAAACAAACACGTAAAAAAAAAAAAAAAAGAAAAACATGTTGATTATATCGAAATTTGGAGGCACCAATAATTTTAATTAATCATGAGTAGTGATACTATTGCTGACATAATAACTTCTATACGAAATGCCGATATGTATAGAAAAAGCGTGGTTCGAGTAGCATCTACTAATATCAGCCAAAGTATTGTTAAAATACTTTTACGAGAGGGTTTTCTCGAAAATGTGAGAAAACATCGAGAGAACAACAAATCTTTTTTGGTTTTAACCCTACGACATAGAAGGAATAGGAAAAGGACTTATAGAAATCTTTTAAATTTAAAACGGATAAGTCGGCCGGGTCTACGAATCTATTCTAACTATCAAAGAATTCCTAGAATTTTAGGTGGGATGGGGGTTGTAATTCTTTCTACTTCTCGAGGTATAATGACAGACCGAGAGGCTCGACTAGAAAGAATAGGCGGAGAAATTTTGTGTTATATATGGTAATCTTTCTAATATCCGATATGAAACTTCTTTTTTGTGAAAAAGAAAAGAGAAGGGGTGGGTTCTCTAATAGGGTTCTTCCTCTACTAGTTGATACTTCAAGGGGGTTTTACCTGGAATGAAAGAACAAAAATGGATTCATGAAGGTTTAATTACTGAATCGCTTCCCAACGGTATGTTCCGGGTTCGTTTAGATAATGAAGATATGATTCTAGGTTATGTTTCAGGAAAGATCCGACGTAGTTTTATACGGATACTGCCAGGAGATAGAGTAAAAATTGAAGTAAGTCGTTATGATTCAACCAGAGGTCGTATAATTTATCGACTCCGCAACAAAGATTTGAAAGATTAGGTGTTTTTTAACTTCACCATTTCTTTCGTAGGAATACGATTCGAAATCGAAAATTTCAAGAAACTTATTTTCTTCCAAAAAGTGGATTCAAAATTAAAGTAAGGAGTGGCAAATATGAAAATAAGAGCTTCCGTTCGTAAAATTTGTGAAAAATGTCGACTAATCCGTCGTCGGGGACGAATTATAGTAATTTGTTCCAACCCAAGACATAAACAAAGACAAGGATAATAAAACTCGTTAAAGACCTGATATACAAATAGGGAATCTGTTTTGACATGAAATGGATATATCCATATATCTCTGACTCAAATTTATGAGATCATAAAATATGGCAAAAGCTATACCGAAAAAGGGTTCACGTGGACGTATTGGTTCACGTAAGAGTACACGTAAAATACCAAAGGGGGTTATTCATATTCAAGCAAGTTTCAATAATACCATTGTGACTGTTACAGATGTACGCGGGCGGGTGGTTTCTTGGTCCTCTGCCGGTACTTGTGGCTTCGGAGGTACAAGAAGAGGGACGCCGTTTGCTGCTCAAACCGCAGCGGCAAATGCTATTCGTGCAGTAGTAGATCAAGGTATGCAACGAGCAGAAGTCATGATTAAAGGTCCAGGTCTCGGAAGAGACGCAGCATTACGAGCTATTCGCAGAAGTGGTATACTATTAACTTTCGTACGGGATGTAACCCCTATGCCACATAATGGCTGTAGACCCCCGAAAAAAAGACGTGTGTAGAAATAAAAAAGGAAGATATTTGAATAGTAAGAGAAACAAGAGAAATAAATGATTCAATGATCTGATCAAATAATATTATTATGGTTCGAGAGAAAATAACAGTATCTACTCGGACACTACAGTGGAAGTGTGTTGAATCAGCAGCAGACAGTAAGCGTCTTTTTTATGGGCGCTTTATTCTGTCTCCGCTTATGAAAGGTCAAGCAGACACAATAGGCATTGCGATGCGAAGGGCTTTGCTTGGAGAAATCGAAGGAACATGTATCACACGCGCAAAATCTGAGAAAATATCACACGAATATTCTACGATAACGGGTATTCAAGAATCAGTACATGAAATTTTAATGAATTTGAAAGAAATCGTATTGAGAAGTAATCTCTATGGAACTTGTGAGGCGTCTATTTGTGTCAGAGGCCCTGGATATGTAACTGCTCAAGATATCATCTTACCGCCTTATGTAGAAATCGTCGATAATACACAGCATATAGCTAGCTTGACAGAACCCATTGAGTTGGTTATTGGATTACAAATAGAGAAGAATCGCGGATATCTTATAAAAACGCCAAATACCTTTCAAGATGGAAGTTATCCTATAGATCCTGTATTCATGCCTGTTCGAAATGCGAATCATAGTATTCATTCTTATGAAAATGGTAACAAAGAAATACTATTTCTCGAAATATGGACAAATGGAAGTTTAACTCCTAAAGAAGCACTTCACGAAGCCTCCCGGAATTTGATTGATTTATTGATTCCCTTTTTACATACCAAAGAAGAAAATCTAAATTTAGAGGACAATCAACACATGTTTCCTTTACCCCCTTTTACCTTTTATGATAAATTGGCTAAACTAACAAAAAAAAAAAAAAAAAATGGCGTTGAAATCGATTTTTATTGACCAATCAGAATTGCCTCCCAGGATCTATAATTGTCTCAAAAGGTCCAATATATATACATTGTTGGACCTTTTGAATAACAGCCAAGAAGATCTTATGAAAATGGAGCATTTTCGCATAGAAGATGTCAAACAAATTTTAGGGATTCTAGAAAAAAATTTCGTAATTGATTTACCGAAAAATAAGTTTTAAATCCATTGGATTTTTTTCATTTTTTTTTTAGAAAAAGGCCAAATAAAGGGTTTTGAATATTTAGGACAATTCATATATATTCGGAATCCGCATAGATTCATAATTTAATTGAATAGATGTATCTAGGGAGAATTCACTTTGAAGCGACTGTTCCCTAGATACATACGTCGTGATATTTTATTTCACAATTGAATCAATCAATTTAAAAAAGACCTAAAGTTAGGGATTTATCAATAGGT